GCAGTCCTACAGCTCATAGCCTATCTTACCACAACAAAAAAAAGATTGTAGGTAGGCCTTCATATTCGAAGCGCTTCCAGAAGGCATTGCTTCCTTCACCAATCATAACCCCGGTAAGATGGGCTTCTGCAGATCTAATTTATTACATACCAAAGAAACCACGGTTGATCTGTGATTATCTCGTGGGGAACCAAGATTCTGATAGTTTAGACCAATGGTATCGCCTAAAATAGGTAATCTGCTTGGAAAATGCAGGAGGAGGTGGAGGCCCTTTATTGGAGCCTGGCCCTGCAGCTCAACCTGGGAAGTGCGATAATCAAGGTAGAAACCTCGCTGTTAACTGGATGCCCTAGCCCAGCGACCAAAGACTTGCATGCGGAGCTCAAGAAAACAAGAAAAAAAGGTGAATAGAAAAGAGACAGGCGCAAAATACGCATCAGTAATGAGGGATGGGACGGCAGTTATTGAACACAACCCCAAATCAACTTGACTGAGAGAGTCCCTTACAACTTCTCGGTGTAGGGCCATAATTCTTTGGGCTATATTTAGCCCTTTCCGGCCCCGGTCGGGGTAGGTAGTCAGTATTGAGACATGTAATTGCGTTCGGATCGGGCTACATGCTGACCAAATTTGGTGAAGATCATTTGTTAGCTACGATAAGCCACTATAGGATCGTAGAAAGTTTGTTCCCAGTGATTCAAGGAGTGAAAGGGCTCAGCAACACCGACGCGAGCATTCGGTTAAACCATTTCAAGCGCTCCCATATAGAACCGGAGTAATGGCAGTTGACTATCTGTCTATAAAATTAGGGCTCAAGGCACCCGCCCAACTGATCTTTAGGATGGTTACATAAATTACCCCAATTCGGTATATAGAAAGGTATCCCGCAAGGTAGACCAAATCAAACTTTCAATCAAAACTATAGATAGATAGGCGGTGGCATATAGTCAAGATATATGCCCCCTATGCGGGTCCTAAGAAATCCTGGCTTCATGGGAATAAAGAAAGCATTTCGCATGCCCATATGCAGAACCATCGCATCTTAGGGCTAGTTCAGTGTAGTATAGTTCTAAAATAGTGGTTCATTCGCCCCAGATTCCACCCTACTATGGCATAGTAAAACTATCCATAGTCCGTTATGAAGATAGTTGGTGATAGGCCTCCTAGTGGGTACGCCCCATTTTTTATTTGACGGATAGTAAAATAGAAAATAGACTCTCTATTTATATCTATATAGATATATGAATTCTTTGAGGGTTGCATTGATTCAAATTTTTGTAGTCGGGTCAGGAGAAATTCAAACCAGATAATGATGCGATTGACCGATAAATGGAAACATTGTGGCAAATTAAAAATTTAAATAACTTTTTACAAACCTTTTGTTCACGTGCATCATTGAATTAGGTCGACCTCCATATTGGTATATATGTCTTGGACGCATTTCGATTGCAGAGGTACATCACTTCAAATTTGCATATTGTCGGTTCCATTAATGCCACATGATCTTCTACACATGAAATCTATGAACTATATAAGATAAGAAAATTCAAAAAGGGTATTAAATGCACATAGACTCTCGAATTTTACTTAACCCTGTCGTGTTACCTTAGAGGTTCTATTTTACCTGATGGGGGGAACGAAGAAAAGGCTAAAGCCCTTTATATAGGGCTAAACGCGCCTCCCCTGTAACTAATAATTAAGGTAAAGGGCCTTTACCGAGCCTCCAATCTTCGACCCACTCAAGCTCAAGCCAAACAATCGACCCTAACAAGAGGAAGGGCCTTGGGAGTCCTTATGCGGATGGTAAGGGAGTTTTTTTTTTATTGTCAGTCTAGCGTTAGGGTAATCCGTTACGGAAACAGGGGTAGTATTATAAAGGGCTAATCAGATGTTTTTCCTCATTTTTTGCATGAGTTTGTTGACGTAAGTTACTAGGGAGAGGGTAAATCGTTTCCTTCTTTCGCTATTAGTTGATCTAAAGGCTTTTATGATTATTGATTGCACTAGACTAGAAAGGACAACAAACACACAACTTCCACCCCGTTGGCTGGCTTGTATATGTGAAAAATTAACAAGAAAAAAACCGGATTTCACAAAGAATTCAAATCAGAAATTTTTCTGCACGACTAGAACAGAGCGGATTTTTATTCTTCTTCATTCCAGCACTACCGTTTTTATACATAAGAGTACATCCAATAGGAAGCTTACACATGGACAACTTTCAGCCACACAACATTACAAAGTTAACTAACAACATATTAAGATTAAGTTAACAAAAGACATAGAACTTAATTAAACATAATAATGAACAGTGCTGGAAACTGAGCTAAGCACTTGTTAATTTCTTACGGTCCCCCCTCACGGAGGATGGCAACCTCCACAAGGAGCCCCTCCCGTTCTTGGAGCAGCGCCCTCTTCTTGTTTTCGAGAGCGCGTATTTCGTTCTGGAGAAAAAGCATACGATCTCGTATGATAATTGGATCGATAGCAGGCAGATGTTCCCAAAACGCACCCAGTGTTTGCTCCCGTTGGAGCTTCTGGTTTTCCACCCGACGTATTTGTTGCTCAATTATCGCAAGTCTGCTAGCGATATCCATGGCTACTCAAAGCTCTTTCTTTCTGACTTCTACGTCTCTCTTTGAAAATATAGACTGAAAGAAGCTTCTATTTATAGGCGTTGGAGGCCCTTAACTCTTTCTTATTATTAGTAATTCTTATATTATAATAGGTAGATTGTTGTCTTGGTTCCGTAACATGGATCATTTCATAATGGCTTTTTCATGAATATTGAACTCCATCCACTAGATTTTAGTGCGCTGAATAATTCTCCCCGTACGGATTGGAGTACGAAAGGCCCACCCCAAAAAGCGAAAAAAAGAAAATAGTCCTTTCTTTTTCGCGGGTATCGCCACGCGGCTTAATCCCGATCACTCCCTCAGGAATAGGAGGCAATAATAGAACGCACATCAGAGAAGAGAGTACTCCCCTTTCTCTAATAATATAATAAGGCAAGCCCTTTGCGGCCTTTCTTAAGAGATAGAGCAATCGTCACTCGACAGCTCGAAAGCGGATCAGTACAAAACCATGTGATCTGTACTCGTTTACGTACCCCACTGGCTTCGTCGTACCCTGCCTACTCCTCTTTCACTGGCTTCTACTTGTCTTTTACTGGCTTATTTGTACCCAGCTACATGATGGAACTCCCCTCGGCCAATCCTCACTCGACAGCAGCTCCGTCCTAGCTTAGGCGATCGAAGTGAGGCCGAACCCCTATCTCTTGATTGATCTGATCAGACGCTTGCTTTTTCCCCGGAAACACGGAAAAGCCCCTTTCCAGCTCACTCTGTCAGTCCACTAACACCGGTATACAGTAAGTCAGTACAGCAAGGGCACTCGAACGAAATAGACAACTACTATAGTAGCCCCCCTATTTGAATCATCTTCCCTTTAGTGTTCTCTAGTGGAAATTCTTCTCTAAAAGTTAGAAGCTAGGGAAGCGGTAAGTGTACCGTTAGGTGCTTATCCCCTTCTTTAGCTTATGAATTTAGTTTAGTGAAGAGGTTTATAAAAGTGACAAGCTTGGTGGAAAGCTCTTAGGAGGGAAAGCTCCTTCCTTTACCCGTTCTAAAAGAAGCTCAGTTAAGCAGTCAGACCTTTGGTCTCCTGTTCTCTAGCTTAGTCAGTTAGTGGATTCCGCGCATTTAGGAAGGGAGAAGTGAGTCAGTTGGAGGTTCCTTACATGGAAGGGTTCGCCTCGTAGATTCCTTCCTCTCGTTTAAACTTATGTATGAGACAAGTCACAGCCTTCTATACTATAAAAAAGATGGTTGTTGTATTGTGAGGGCAAGCTAAGTATGCCCAAGTAGTCTTGGTATTGGTTGGTTTGAGGTGTAAAAATAGTTTTATACTAACAAGCAAGCTTCGGCGACCGCTCGATCTAGCGCGTTAGCCCCGCTACTATAGTATAGGGGAAGGCCTTTTCTTCGCATAGGCAAAGCCTCACTATCTCTCAAACTTTAATTTGATCCATAAAAAAAACTTAAAAAGTGATTAAATGGAAAGGGGGAGCGGTTTCAGTCCCACTTCCAGGTGGGAATCCAAATGCATGGACAGGAGCAACCAAGGTGGGAAAGCCAGTGGTTGTCCTATAATCTAATCAGTGTACGAAAGGGCCCGTCCCATATAAAGTAAACTGTTAACCAGCACCCCTTTTTTCTCTTCTAATAATAAGGTAAGCTCCATAACCGGTGAACACACTAATACTCCACTTGTTCCTTTTAGGGGGATTCCAATGAGATAGAGTTGACCACTTACCCTGTTACCAAGCTTACTTTGCTGCTAATCTGCTAGCCATCTACCAGTATTTCCTCTTCTGCTTTTGTTTTTGGGGTTTTCCTGTAATGTGTACTTATGTCTTTGAAGATACAGAGAAGGCTAGTTTAGGAGTATAGGCTAATGATTCCATTTTTGATAAGCATGTGATTCGCATCTTGCTTTCAAAACAAAACATTTGCTACTGTAGCCGTAAATTTGGTTGGATAGCCGATGACCTGTGATAAGACTTGAATATGCAGCAAATGTAATTTTTAATGTATTGAAAGAAAAAAAAGAAACAAAAAACAAAGTTTAGCCACAGTGGGATGACTAGGCAGGAAGCTAGAGATGCAGCTCGCCTGCACATTGGCGATACGTGTTTGCTGGATTATGAAATCGAACAACGTAATTGTTGGAGGTTACATTGTCCGTCGTGGTGTGATGTGAACTCATTAACTAGGGTTTTAAAATACTCAATCAAGGAGCCTGGGAATGGTGTTCAGGTTGATGAGCCGGAACCTGAGATAGTTTCCAATGAACCACTACCCATACCAGAAAGATTGCCTGGGGAATATAGATGCCTAAGTGATTCCTTAGCTTAGTATCATGCTCTGGCTACCGAATTGCTAAATAGATTTATGGATGTTACCATCGAATACACTCCCAGGAGTCTGAACCAAGAAGCCAACGAGATGGCTCAAGTTGCCTCGGGAGTTAAGCTTCCAGATGGCATATTTCAGAAAGTTATCACGGTTCAGAAACGCTCATTGGCTTCGATCTTTGATAGGGAAACTCCAATTCTTGAAGTTATGCGGGTTGACTCGAGTGAGTCAGATTTGGAGAACTCCTATTCTAAATTTACTTAAGAATCCTAGTTTGAAAACAGAAAGAAAAACAAAACTGAGATCCTTAAGATATGTGTTGATCGATGGCCAACTCTACAAGAAAAGTGTGGATGGATTGCTCCTCAAATGTCTGAGCAAACATGAATCCATGCTTGTAATGGCCGAAGTCCACGAAGGAATTTGCGGAGCTCACCAGGCCGGAGTCAAGATGAGATGGTTAATCTGGAGACATGGCTACCACTGGCCTGGTATCGAGAAAGATTGTAATCAGTACGCTAAAGGATGCAAGGCTTGCCAGATCCATGGACCCATTCAAAGGGCCTCGGCTGCTGCTTTATACCCCATAGTCAAACCATGGCCATTCAGAGGATGGGCAGTTGACTTGATTGGAAAAATTTATCCGCCATCAAGTAAGCAACATAACATACATTTATACTTGTTGCGACTGATTATTTCACCAAGTGAGCTGAAGCCATACCCTTGAAGAATGTGACTCAGGAAATAGTCATTAAGGTCCTGAAGGAGAATATCATTCATAGATTCGGCATCCCACAGACTGTCACTGCTGACCAGGGTTCAGTTTTCACAGGAGAACAAGTGCAGGAATTTGCAAAGACTTTTTTATGGTTTTGAGATCATTCATTCAACACTTTACTATGCTCAGGCTAATGGTCAGTCGGGCCGAGTCATCTAATAAGGTTCTTAAAACCATAATAGAATAGAATAGAGAAGATGATTACTGACAACCCAAGAGTCTGGCATGACACTTGTCACCATACATAGGTAATAGCATGTCCCAATGCTATCTCCCTCGAAGTTGCTGCTCAATAGAATCTTTTTTTTGGGGGGAGGATCTAATAAATGGACCAAGGAAGCACTGTCGGGTCGATAGCCCTTGATCCGAGATCTCTTTTCGCTTGAAAGAAGCGCAACTTTTAGGATTTACTATTCTAATTTATAAAGGTGAAGGGAGCCAAAGACGTAGTATCATTGTGTAAGTTGGCACTCCCTTACTTCGTTGTATGCAATTCATTTCATTGTTCAGATCAAGGCCCATCTGTCTTAGGTACCCCACTTATACCTTAAAATATCATATATGCACCGCTGCTGATCCTTTGTCCCTTTCTAAATCCAGCTTCAACCGAGCATACGTCTGCCGTGGGAACAGGAAGAACGGAAATGTACTTTTATTTATGTTGAAGTCTTTCCCCTTGGAATGCTGGGGGGCGCCTCGCACGTCTTGGAAGAATCATGCTTTGTATCTGAAGTTGTTGGCCCATGGTCCTCAGTGAGGAAAGGACCACCTATAAAAAGCAGAGAAGAGGGGACCTCTAGGAGAAGCCGAAGCAGAAGCGGAGATGGGGATTCTGCACGTAGTCAACTCATTCAAATCTGTAGCTTTCTGAGACTCAGCGTTGTACCCTGGGTCTTAGTGCTGCTCAGCTTCCTGCTTACTTCCCCTCGGTCGGTTGTTTACAAATAGAATAAGGAAGAAGCATCGAATGCTGCTATTGAATGCGTATCCATCCGCTCAAAGATTAAAATAGTCAAAGTAAAGATCTTATAGAAATGCCAAAAACATCTTTTTTGATTCTCCGATCGGCTCACCGAACACCAACCAAGTCGTAACCATATTCCTTGATTTCGAAATGGCAGCATCAGTGTCGGCTAAAGCGCCGTCGATCAAATGGCTAACCTAGTGACAGTGTAACGTAATAGTAATAAAATAGAAATGAGAAAATTCCTTCCGCGTCTGATGATGCATATGCCGTGCCTGATTATGCGTATGCTTGTGCGGCTGTTTCGATTTCACTCGTTGAAGAATGTCTTTCCTTTGCAAAACTTGTATCTGGCGGGTTAGGTTACTAAACTATACAAAAAAAAGTGATAAGGTAATATCCGCCTTCGGGCTTTGAAAAAAGGCTTCGTACCATCAATAATATATAGATAGATTGATTGACTCGCGGTTAGGTTAGTAGTTTGCGACAAGCAGACCAAACGCCTCCCTTGGCCTCCCGGCTGTAAGTCAGCCAGAAAAGAGACTTGCTATTTCCCCACCCAATAAACCCAATAAAATAGCTTAAATTTTAATAAAGTGAAAGATCAGATTGTTACAGAAGACCAGATCGAGGGAAGAAATCTACTCTACCGGACAATCAAAGGCTTAAACCCTGGTCGAAGCGAAGCGCATGCGATGAGGGAAGAGAGAGACCACCAATGCAAGTGGATCGACTTAAGCATCGATTTCGAAGGCGACAACATGAAGCATGAAAATAGAGCCAGCCACTTTTTCTCGTTAATAATGTTACAAGCAACAACGATAAAATACGCTCTTGGATGCATGCCCCTATCTCCCACCCATCGTCCTGATCTTGGCTTGAAGTTGAAGTATCCAAGTAGCGCTAAAACGAAAAAGCGAACTATTGGAATTCTTGGGCTTAGCCCTCTTTTACACCAACTCAATAACAAGCGCCGAACAAGGATGAAAGAAATCAATCACATTACTAATAAAAATTTATTAAGCCATTCAACCATTCATATTACGTTACGGCAATCCTACACGCCGTCCGTGCAAGCAGGATACCGCGGTCAATGCTGTAAACAGACCTAGCATCATGCCATCAGAGCTCAATTCAAGCAGGAATCGGCCGGTATCGAGCAGTCGCAATTCCTTGGGCGCTTCGTGGCCCCGTTAGCTGTTAGCTGGCTTAGAAAGACTAACGTAAAGAGGCATTCCGAGCCTGGAATGTGGATGAATAAGATTAAATATCACCGGATAGCAGAAAGATTTTTTGTTCGACTGAGAAATGGACGCCTGTTGAGATGGCTTGTAAATATGGAAGAAGATCTCTTTGGCCTGCGGTCGGGAGCTTGAGAGTAATATGCCTTGACCAGTAAGACTGTGGATTATTGGCATCTATCAAATCTTGTCACCCCGGTTCTCTATAAAGGAAAAAAGGGAGGAATCCCGTCCGCCTACGTATTATTCTGACCAATATGGTCAGATCCTTTTATGAGAAAAAATCTCCAGACTAGCTTTGCTGACGAGATTGATTAGTGCCGCACTTTGACACCTTAACTGCTTCCCGGTACGGAAATAGCTGCCCCATAGAAGATAGGCTTTCTTTCACGTAGCTGACTTTACCGTCAGCTCAATTTAATAGTTTTTCGCTATGTTCGCAGGCAAGTGAGACGATCCATCAATGCCCTTATCTGCTTCGAAAGAACCGGTGTCATCCAAACATGGTGAAGAGGTGGCAACTGGATCAATAATAGCTGAAACTTCTACTGTACAGGGTTCGGCTTGCCCAACTGTCCAAGCTCAAGGAGATCGATTTTAGAATATAGAAAGCAGACTCAAGGTGCGAAGTAGCTTTCTTCCTCCTGCGCCCTACGACTCCTCATGATGAAAGCCCAGGCAAGCTAACAAGTCAGGTAAGAAGGTTAGCAGACGAAAGAGAAGAACACCGGGGAACGCTTCAGTTAGCCCATGCTTCAAGGGAGGAGAACTGATAACAGATAGCAGCCAGGGGATCCTCTTTTACCAAAGTAACTATAACGATTCTAACTCCATTCTAACTTCTTATCCGTTCGCTGAAGGAAGGAGAATAAGGGAAGGTGCCAAGCCCGATTACAGCACGAGTAAGGGATTAAGCTGGATTGCCCATTTCCAAATAGACGGAATTGGAGCTAGCCATCTTTCATGGAAGGGGGAATTCAATTAAAAAAAAAAAGAATAGGAATCGCAAGAGCAGAGCAGAGAGATCAGAAGCAAGTAGGCTCTTAGATGGGCTTGTGAAAGAAGAAGGGGATGGGGGACTTTCGGAGCTCTTCCCTTTGCTATAATAGGGTGGACAAGCTTTGGCAAGTAAGCTAGGAATTTCTATAGTCTAAGATAGAAAGCGGGCATATCCCCTAGTTCGAAAGAATTCCCTCTTAGCAGTAGAAGAGAAAGTGCCCTATCCTTTCTACCAAGAAAGAGGCTGCAGGCCAACTCGGAAAAGAAGGAGTTGCTCTCGAATTCGAATAGGCTGTGGCACTTTCTCAAAGGGAATGATTGGACAAATAGACCACCTGGATAAGGGCGAGACAGATATTGAATTCACAGAGGAGTAAGGTAGTGAATACCCGCTTTTTTATGGCTTACCTTCGTACCCATTTTACCCACCAAGTCCAGCTTTCTTGTTCAAGTCTTGGCTTGCTCTTTTTCCATGTCTGTTGATGGCGCTTGCTATTGAATGTCTTGATTGCGCATAGCCCTTTCATGCTTCTTTGTAGCATACTTAAGATGCTGCGGGATAAACCCTCTTTGAAAGGTAAATGAATGCTTATCCTGTGGATGCGGCATTAGCGGTGTTAGCACTTTCCCTCTTAGAAGGAGGAATCCGCTAAGGCTAGGCACCTTATTCAAAAGGTAGAGATTCATCTTTCAAATGGCCAGTGGAAGAATGCCCTGTGGGACTTGAGGAATAGAGTAGGGCGTTAGGGAGGAATTGGACAAAGCAAATGCCTTTTTGTTCACATGGGATTGATGCCCAGAAGAAAGAAAGGATTGTAGAAAAGATTGGACAGCAAGGCTATAAGGAAGGGACTGAATCCACTAGTGGGACATGCTCATAACAATAGAGCTAGTAAGGCAAGCAAGGTTCTTTATCAGAGAATGGGCTCTTATGGAATGCCTGATTGCATTTGCACATGATTCGTAATAAACAGCCTTCCCGCTTGATATCCCGTTTTCCTTATCTCGCGCAATTAAAGGGAACGAGACTGGAAAGCCCAAACTGAGCCCGGCGGGGGAATGCTTACCGATACCGAAGCCGTTCCGCTCGTCCCTCTTTCGAGGAGGGACTTCGCTTCACTCTCCTTGAAGAAACCAAGTTTGCGGTTACGTATATGATAACCGGCCTATACGAACGTTTGTTTGTTGGAATCTTCTTATGTCAGAATCTTTTGGGAGTTGAAAACACCGGGTGATTGCTCTTGGGTATGGAGGAAGATACTCAAACTTAGAAGCATAGCCGTGGGAAGATCAAGTACCTGGTAGGAGACGGCTCAACCATTTAATTATGGTATGATAACTGGAAAACCATTAGATCGATAGCCGGGGTAATTTCCCTCCCACTCCGAGGAAGATTGATCTGGATCCCTGGGAACTGGTCTTAGAGAAGTAGATGGCTCGGCTCCACTGGGAGATGGATGGAATTGGTACGGCTCTAACTATTCGGTTAGGAGGGCTGCTTCTCAGCTTATTCCATTCCTGATAACGGGTCCCTGTGTGTTCGAGATGAGACCGGGCGGGCGCATTTGTCCTAAATACAACTCAAGATGGGTGGGATTACCTGCTTATATCTCCTCGCCGCAGCGCGAAGGAAGAGCTCCTCAATCTGGGCATATACTTCCGGCTAGAGCTGCTCAAAAAAAATCTCTACCTGATCCGGTCTCAATCCTATCATCACACAAAGGTGATACGCGACCGAGGGAAGCACTAACCGCGCAGGAACGAGGCTCTCCTTTTAAGAGTACTATTTTTTTCCTCTTCCTTTCCCTGAATAGGTTGCTAGTGTTCGGTCCTGATCCAAGATGAGGAACCAAACCAAGTCTTGAAAGTCTTCCTCAAGTGAGTACTGGTCCACCTATCCAGTATGTGAGGAAGTTTCTCCCATGGAGCTAGATTTTGTATGTTACTAAGCCGGATCGCCCATACTAGGTTCTTTTTCCACGCTATGTGACTAGCCGACGATGATGGGACTAGTAGACGCAGCAGACTGAACTTGTCTCATGAAATGGTTCTTCTCGACAATCCACTTATTGTAGGTTAGATTCAGACTGAGCAGACTCTAGCTCTTGCGTCTGCATGATCTGACTTCTATGACTTGTAGTATAAAATAAAAAAAATACATTTATTTTGCTTCCCCTTCTCTCTGGTCTCTCGAGTAGTTAGATCGAGTATCCGAGTATGCGTACGCTAGTTATACGCTAGTTAGTTGTCATTCTTCCTACGTGCCTTTGAGCAGCTAGTATTGAGCAGACGCAGACGATAAGACGAGCAGATGTTCTTCTGTTTTATCTTCTTCCCCAGGTATTTAGTTTGTTCCCGGCAACCCGGGCTCGGGCTAAGGTCCCGCTGGTTTAAATATCCTACGCTTCTTTTCTCGTGAGCTCTACTAAAAGAGGAGTAGAAGCTAGGTTTTAATCTCCTAAGTCCACCTTCTTCTGGAGTTCTTTCCCGCAGTCGGTTGTTGGTCTTTTTCGTATCGAAATGGATCGCCCTTTCCTTTAGAGCAAAGTTGCCTCATCCCGACGGGTTCTACCATCAAAACGTGCTCCGATCGCGCCTAGCCGGAAAGGGAATTCTCTCCTATCTCCGACCGAGCATACAAGCATAAGCGATTGCAGTTTTTAACTAAATAGCTAGTCGGGTTCGGTTTTGTTAGGCTAGACTAGACACGTATGCACCTTCTTTTTACTTCGACGTTGAGAAAAGGGTTCGCCAACCCCGGATCTCTTTATAAGAGGTAGTAAAAGAGGTTTTCTTACTTAACCGGACCCGCAGCGCGCTTCTGTTTCCCGTTCCCGTATGTGAGGAATTCCCCCCGCTGGAGCTCCTTTGTTTACGGGAATAATAGGTATACCTTCAGTTTGCTTCTAGCTTGATAAGGAATTTTTTTTCCCGTCTTTTTTGTTAGAAATTGCCAAAAACATTCTGGAATAAACATGGTTTTTGCAATAACTTAAATTTACCGCAATTAGCACTTCGGATTTGAACGGTCGAGATCGTACTCTTTCTTTCAGAACCCGGGTCTCAATTGAATCTTTATCACTCTGCCACACACCCGCAGCATCGAAACAACCCGAACTCTGAGAGAGAAGCCAACGGCGAAGTGAAGTAATCGAATTCCAAGAAAAGAACGGCGTAGCTTGGCCAATCTTGGCTTCCAGGCCATAAAATCTAGGAGACAACTTATGTGACAGTCTCTTTTGCACACTTATAGGATTCCAACTTCAAATAAACCCAATCACCAGCATCAAAACCCTCTCAGTATGATGTTTGTCATAGTACCTTTTCATCCTAGACTGAGCAAGATGCAAGTTCTGTTTCAATGCAGCTAATAGAGCATCTCTATCTTGTAATTGCACATCCACTTGATGGACGGTTCTGGTATGTATGCTTGCACTGAAGGAGGTGGGTAGCCATATAATATAGTGCCTGAAATGGAGACATCCTTATTGCTGAATGGTAGGTGGTATTATACCACCATTCTGCCCATGGAAGAAGATTCAGCCAATTTGTTGGTCTCTCACCGCTCCAAAGTCCTGTTGAGGTTTGACCATCAATCAGTCTGGGGCAGTGCTTTTGCACAATTGTGTACCTTGCATAGTAAAAAAGACTTCCGCTCGGATCTCTATCACTCACAATGGTATTAGGCGTACCATGTAACTTGAGCACACCTTTCGCAAACACATCAGCAACAGTTTTAGCAATATAGTATATGGATGAGCTAGTGGGAGGAAATGTTCATACTTAGTCAACCTGTCAATCACCACCAGTATAACTGATTTTGCACTTGACAATGGGAGCCCCTCTCCCTACTCCACTTCGCTGTGCTCAGTGCCTCTCCTTGGCAGTTGAGTCGCTTCACCCCTCTATGAAGTCCATTGAGATGTCCACCCAGGTATAGACAGTGGTTGTGGTGGGGAAATTGCTTCATAATGGGTTTACTGGCAGACATCACATTCTCCTACAGCTTTCATCACACCCCTGCCACCAATGGTTCAACCTGTCACCCATATTAGATTCACGCGTAGTACCAATAAATCTCTTTCAACTACGCCGTCCTAGCTCGGGTTACTAGCTCAACATACGCAACGGGGACGAATGCTAGGTTAGAATCCGATACTAAACTTTTAAAGGAAATCATGGTGGCATACGAATCACCTTATCTTGATACCATTGCAAGTGTAAAGACCAATCCGCATGATAGGTCCATAAACTAGAGACGATTAGATAGCACCATCAGACTTCCTTAGCGAATACTAGCGCCATCCTCAGACGCTGAAGTCAGTCGGAGATATAGATTCGATACAAGCCCCATAGGGATCATAATCTGGATATCCTCCGTCCAGCCCCGACCCGAGCCACTCCAATCCCGGGAACCTTACCAGAGCTACTAAAATCTTGGAAATCGACTAGCCTTACTTGTTTCATTGATGGGTCTCCATCCCTCTATCTTTCCCTCAGCTAGGTATGGTAAGGACAACCTTGAATCGGAGTTTTCATGCTCATACCAACCAAAATTCACTACGGGTAGGGTGAGAATAAGAAGGGTGGATAACCCCTAAGATAAAGCAGTCAACATCCACCTTCTTCCGAGTGGGATAAAAGAGAAGTTTGCCATCAACCCATTGACAAGATCAAACATCGGATCACTACTCATGAGCGGCGGCCCATCTAGCTAGTTGAGCCTTCCTTGCCCACCTTTTCATTTCTTTATTGGCCCAGCCTTCAACCATTAACCTCTCCTCTGTGCACCCTCTCTGGTGTCGGATGGATCTTTCCTTTCATTGAGTGATCTTCCTTTCCTCTTTAAGAAATGTGCATCATGGGAACAGTCATTGCCCGGGGTGGATGGAAGACTATAATTTTATAAGGTTCCGGGGGCCCGTGCGTGTGGGCCTCGGGAGGGATGGGATGCTGAGGCGAGAGGTCTCGGGGGGGCTATCCAGTAACGGATTCCGGAATGCAGCGAGGGGTCGTGGACCAACCCTCCTATCCATCTACCCGTTGGTTAGGTCATTCACTCAAGGGTACCGAGGATGTTGACTCAACGGAATCAGCCTGCGGGTAGAACCGGATAAAGCTTCGAATCCTTGAATAGCCGTCCCTCCGCTAACCAAAAAGAAGCTAGCGATGCGGATAAAAAAACGACAGGGTGGAAGGTTCCCCAGGAGATAGATCCGGAGCAGAGGAAAGAGATGGACTGGGCCCGTAGGGAAAAAAACACTTTTGGAAAGGATGGAATTGCATAATCAACTGATTGAGAGGCATCGGACCGTTGCTACGAGGTAGCGTTTGGAAGACACGAACAACCGTATTTTAACGAGCCCAGCGGAGGGGAACTGGACAAGGAGAGACGGAAGTATAAATAGATGCGGAACCCTAGTTTCGCCTGCTTGTTCCCCCGGGGATGGAATGGCATAATCACAAGATGGGAGGGAAAATGCGGGTGCATTAGATGCTTCATTTGTTTCTGTTCGCTCGCCCACAGATGAATTCGGAGATGCGGATCGCCTTCCTTTAGTCAGTCTTAACAAGTCAATGGGAAGGAGATGGGTTGCCAGTAGCTTCCCTTGCCGGTTCAGGAACGACGAAACGCCCGTTAGCCTGCAAAAAGATGGAAAGCCTTTCGATTGCTTTGGGTAGCTCGGATCTCATTCATAAGACTAAAAATAGGTTGACTCGCCAACACATGCTTGCTATCGGGTTCTTGAAGGGTTATGGGATTAGGCTATGGTCGGCTCGGATAGGAATAGAGAGGGGGAGACTTCGGTTACAGGGATTCGACCTATTTCTATTATAGGAAGATTTCCGATTCATGGCTTTGTCAGAACTTTCTATCGTTCCTTTTGAAGCCTAGCTTTATGGTTCCGTTCCGTCAGGTTCTCGCGTCCCTGTGCCCAGGGCGAGTCGGGTTTGAGTCTTCATCGATTGGGTGGCTCTTGGTTTCAAAGGAATAGCCCTAACAAAAGTGAAAGTGACTCCATAGCCCTCGACGGGCGAGACCTTAATCAAATTCGTTTGAATCGTCACTAGGTTTAGGACCTTCTTAGCAATTCTTATTCATTCTCGATCCTGTCTTCGTAGGGCGTTAGAACGTACTCTGACTCCCACGGGGAAGCGACGTTGAGCGATCGAACAACTTCAAGTCAGGAAGGACAGGAGTAGACGTTGTACACAATCCGTTTTGGAGCTCCTACTCTGGCTAGTCCTATTTACCTCGCTTCGGAGGGAGAGCTCTTATTCGACATAGACTAATAAGGCCTCTTAAAAAGGGGCCAAAAAGCACTTCTATTTGTTGAAGGAAATGTGCGGCTACTCCTTCTCTTGAGAGGTCCCTTCTTGCTTCTTGGAAAGTTCCCGAAGGAAGAGAGCAATCCTTGTACTAATTAAATACAAATATGGAAGATTAGGTGCCAAAAATAAATAAAAGGCAGTTCGTGCACTGAAGGTATCCCTCTAATTTCCATAAGCAGAAAAACTCCCCCGGGGGGAATTCCTCACATACAGGAAAGCACAGGGCATTGTCCTGCCATTAATTACCCGAGGGAAATCTTTCATCTTTAAATGGTTAGCCCGAAAAGCCAGATCGGGATAGCCGCGCTTACCTCAATGGCGGGAGAGACGGGGTTCGAGAACCCTTATTTACTTAGATTGGTAGAGAATCCACAGGAAGAACGAACCAGGAGACAATGACTTTCGGGGTTAGCGGGCTTACCTCGTGGAATGGCCGTTGAATGGCCTCGGAGTGAACGGGGGTACCTCAACAATGAGAGTAGACCCTCTTGCACGTGGAATTCCTCAAAGACAGGAGAGGGAAGACCGATTGTCTTACTGATTCTGTTGCTGAACAAGAAAAAATTTCGTATAGTATAGAAAGTAGATCGAATCCGTTTTTGTTCAGCTGACATAGTACTCTTCTTTCTTTTCTCGCTGGTCGAACCTATTTCAATTCCTCTTCTTTCAGTCGATCGGTCAATAAGGTCTTCATTCACGTAATTTCTTATGTAGTGGAAACGCCTTACAATCTGGTGGGGTTTCGGTGGAGGGTGAAGACCCGGATAGAGAGGGACCTATTGCATTTAAGTCGGCCCAGTGGCGGAGCTAGCAGCAGCAAAGCCGGGATAGTGAAATTCCGGATCGAAGAGATTCACCCGTAGTAGATAAGGGGGCAAAGCCAGAGGCAAGGCTATAGGCGCCTCTATCTGTATGGGGGAATTTCTTGCTCAAGCTTCTCGATCCGGGAAGGGCTACTACTACATACGATGCACTATTGAAAGGCTCGACCCGGCCCGGAAGAGCGCATTTTGAAATCGTGATCCAAAGAGAGTCCTAGTCGCCATAGTCAGAGATTTAGATATAGTTCCGGATGATCCAGATCCAGTCGATTTAGCAGTCGCGCTGTTGCCCCGGTTTGGGAAGCATGTGAGTTGGAATGTACTATCCTCCCGACTGGCCAGCGAATGACGCGAGCGCGACAGGTAGAAAAATTCATGATGTGACCATGACTCCCAAACATATCGACCCGAGTTGCGGAATAAGATCTTCTAGGAGACGCAGCTACCTATAGTAATAGTAAGTAGGAAAGAACGTCTTTTTGTCCTTGCCTGCAAACAAACTTCTCATTTGACGAAATAGCGTCAATAAAGTCCTCCGCCTACACTACTGGCAGGAAAGAAGGGCGAACAAAGGGACTCAAAAAGATAGGTTAGCGACCGGGCGAAAGGTTGGAATTTATTTAGAAGGGCTTGGGGTCCTATTCCCATACTTGGATGATCGGATAACTATCTGAGTGCTTGCCCAAAAGGAGAGATTGGCCACGGCCCGCTGCGGGTACACTAAGTAAGCGACCCACTCTACTCTATCATTCAATCGTGACAGCCTGCCTTTCTACAAAGATCCCAATCCCAAGAAAGAAAGGAAAGTAGGAATATTGGCTTGGTCCATCCCTTCGTGGAGCACAAACAAGATCTATAAGCAAATAGATGAATTCAAGGGCGACGAGACCAAGGAGCTGCTTCAAAGCCCGACGCAATTAAAATTCTTAGTCATTCGCTCCCCAAATAGGGTACTTCCCCGCCCCTCCTTCCCTATTTCTTTGGTATTGCTACCGCACCTGTGAGAAGAAAGCAGCTAAGATTCATAGTTTATGTCGCAGGGGTCCCGATGAATTAAAGAAAGAGCACTCCTCTAGTCTAGTCGAAAAGAAAGAATCACTCACCTCAGGGTGGAATCTAAGAGAAATTCTAATCAAATACGCACGTATTCTTAAAAGAAATTCCGGTTACAGACAGGACAGTCGAACCTGAAAGGACAGACATTGATTGACCCACTACTAAGAACCGGACAGTCGAGAGACCGGAGAGATATTGGTTTAATCACAGACCAGACAGACAAGCATTGGTCAAAGCCCAGAAAGCCACCAACCATCGAAGCGTTAACCGTTAAGCCTGATGGGGAAGTAGCACTAATTGCGTCCATTTGCCTCTAAAGGTGCTTAGAACGAGAAGGTAGCACTTCCCCTCTTCCGCATCAAACAAAGAAAGGGAAGGAAAATCAACAGTCCCAGAGCCTATTCTTTCAAAGAGCGCATTCCCCCACACCCTATTCTCTAGCGGCTCCTTCTGTGCGTGGTTCTCTTTATACTATTGATCTGGGAAGCAAGCACTCTTCTGTAAGCCTTCGAGAAGGTTCGTAGCCTTGCTAACGGTTTTCAACCTTTACCTATGTGCCTAGTGACTGATACCTGCCACCCATACGTGGGAGACCCAAGCAAGACTCAATTAGTTGTCCTTCTAACTGCGCATTCTTCCTTTTCTGATTCACTGTAACAAGCCGTTTTTCCACTTGCTTCTTGCTTTGCGTCCTCTTAGTTTTAACTAGTCTGAGAAGGGGCAATTTCCTATTCTATTACTATGTTCTCGGGCATTATTAAGTCTTAGTGTGAAGTCAGCTGTACTACTAGATAAATCTTACATCTTTGACCGGCAAAGCATTGAACGAACACAGGGACTGCCCCTACTAGATCGAAGTTGAGCATGGTCAGTTTCATCTTGCCACATCGTAGCAGCGTACCCTCTCTATACAAGTCACAAGCCATCTCCGGACCAAAGCAATAACAATAGGAAGAAGGATTCACAAGATCTCGTTCCTGCCTCTCTTTGTCCAACTCGTGTATCAACGTATAAGAAGATTCCGTGATAAGAGAGATGAGGTAGCCGACCCGGCAATATGACATAAGAAAGATCAGTTCCAGCGGTCGGTCTGTAACAACACAACCTGAAAGGAAGCCATTCCTAATAGGAAGTTTCTAGCCGTCTTTCTTAGGGCAAGAAGGGTATAAGGAAGAAGGAAAGCTCTCTGAAAGCCCTTGATTCCCCGCTGATAGCAAAAGGAATGCAAAGAAAGAGCAGACGGAATGCCACATCGCGAGAGGCCGTTCCCAGCCGTCTTTCTTGAGGAGCGAGAAAAGTGACTAATAGCCAAACAGCTCCCACTATGAATCAGAGAAAAGTCTAGACTTTCTTCTTTCGACCCTTCTCTTTAGAGATTAGAGAATCACTGTCAGAGCATTGACATCGAAAAAAGGCCAATGAACATAGGCTTAGCGTCTTCCACTGAATTTCCGAGTCAGGGCTTAGGTAAGGAAGCCTAGCTAGCACCTAGAACCATGTCTGTAAAGGGTGCTGTCCTAAAGGGAGGTCCCCGGAGATAGGATAAAGACTTGAGTGTGAAAAGCCTGAACTACTATCTTACCTTATATCATGAAAGAGATGAAGGAAAAAGCGTATAGCTCCTTGACTTAGAGAACAGAACTTAAACTTCCTTGATTGAGAATAATCCTAGGAAGAAGGTAGTTCAGATGGGACTTCCTTTCCCACCACTTCTTTTGCATCGAGACCTTATTCTAAGGGCTTGTGCTGTCTAATATGGGATAAAAAACGAATTCTTCACCACGATTCTCTCTACTTTCCACCCTTTACCTAGAGAAGGATCATCAAAAGGCATTCCGCTTTGGGATCCAAGGAGAAAGGCATGATTCAGTCATCTAGGAAACTTCCTTTATGAAGGCAGAGAGAAAGCAAGAAAGTGAGTTTAACCTAGGGTAAATAATTTGGTCAATAGCTTAGTTGCTGCGTCAGCGCATCTGCGACATCATCATTTCTTATAATGAGCTATGCGTATAGAAAGACAGTGACTGTCTTTTGATAGCTATTGGTACAACAAGAAGGAAGAGCGTCACCGCTATGACCATTCAAGTCATAAGGTAAGGCAGATTCTATATAGGGAAGATAAGTCTTAGTTCACTAAAGGCAGCATTCTTCTTCGGTAAGTGTTCCATTAGGAGCAGTTGTCTTCATAACGGACATCCGTCAGAGAAAGAGAATCGGTTGTTGATTGAATCAAAATAGGTTGGGGTGAACAGCTCATATGCGACCTTTTCTTCATTCATGAGGTTCCTCATGAGTGCCTTCTCGTTCTCGGTTGCTCTTGCTATTGTCTTATTTTTGGTCCAACCGGGAAAAATTTCATGAATAGGGTTTCACCTCATATCCGTAGGTTCTTATTGATTTCTGTTTGTGTTCAAACCCCGACTTCTTTGTCACCGCTCCTGCTTGACAGTTCGGCCGTGATTGCGCGTCATCATCATCTATTCCAATGTACCGCAGTTGTGATTGCGGCTGAAAGACAGGAGGGTTTTCTCTTTCTCCCTACTAATATTATGACTCTTACTTCTAGGTCTCTCCTTCCTCCTACAGTTTTATTTTGTAAAATACCGGCAAGTCAGGTGTGACTCTTGTTAGAGTTCCTCCTATTGTGATAGTCTGACTACTACTATTAGTAAGCATTCCTCCTCTACCTTTTCATAGAGAGAGAATAACCAACTTCAAGTTTTTGATTTGACTGGTAGTGCCCGGTGATGTTCATAAAAGATCCCTGTCAGTGAAGTGGCTCTTGTTCGACAAACTCCTCTTTGTTGGTCCTGAGGATGCCAACTTGGTAAGAGATTCATTATATGCGGGAGCCAACAGAGTATAAAGGACCGTCCATCCAAAGGTGTTTGA